TAGTCTTGACTACTACCTAACCCTAACCTAATAGGTGTCAAATAGAGGTTGAAAGGTCTCTAGCAGCCTCTAAGCCCGTTTCACTCTTTTTCTACAATCACTGGCGTAAGAGAATTGGCAGATGCCCTTGCTGCGGATTCGTCTGGTCATGGAGATTCGCCTCTAAAGCTCTCCCATTCGAAAACCAGGCGGACCCGTCCGAAGACCGAACTTTCTGACTATAAAAACACAAAAACAATGTGACCCTTTCTCCTCCGGACCCTCGCTGAGTGGTTGTTTATCACAGTCTTCTAGCCCCGATGCCTATCCTCAAAAGGAAGAAGGCAGGCTGAAGTGAGAAACTGATCCATTGACCCTTTCTTTTTCGGAGTTTGGATCTATTACCAGGCTTGGACCAGGTCTACCAAACGGTGACGTTGTTTTATCCTCTTTTCGCTTCTGTGACAACCGGAGGTCTTCCGTTTTAGTTGTGTCGCAGCATATACTTCCCCGCCCTCAAACAAGAAAAGAAGTGCACTTCCTAACGATTCTAATCAGGTTTGTCTTCCTATTGTTATTGATAGAGATTCAAGTGCGTAAAACACCTCTTCAAGAGAAGACCCTAAGTAGCTGGATTCTCTCAGAAGCTATTTACGCGCTTTCAGACCTGAAGATCCTTCGCCATAGAATCAATCTATCGGTCTGGGTCCTACCTTGAAATAGGTAGCTTGATTGCTTGTTAATGAGTGGGCCAAAGCGGATAGCGTTAGCGATCAAACTACCTATTTCTTGCGAGGATTTGACTGAAGCTCTTTCACCGAAGAGCCATCAATCCCTTCTTAGCGCGGAAAAGTAGCCTTTCCTTGTCCCCACTTCTTTTTCTCTTTCTTTGCCCCCGGCCTTTGGTCTACTCATGTACACGTAAGGATCAAAAGGAAGAGCATCTGGGAAGAGGCTGGCTGCTGATGAACTTCGATTTGGATCAAAGGCCCTTTGGACGGACGATGAATCGGACTCAGAAGCGGGAGATGAAGGAGAGTCGGATGGAGCACTCAATGGAGAGATTCCCTTTTTCCTCCGCTCATTGGTCTTATTGAAGATGATTGATTCGAACGAGAGAGATAGAGGGAGAGCCGGGTGGGCTCGTGGATGGCAAAGAACTACTTGGGTCCATGCACATTATAGAAAGATTCTCATCCAAGGACACCGGAATAAGGGTTTTTTGACCTCAGTCTGGCTGATGGAGATGAATCGAGGCCGTTAAGGCCCGCCTCATACCTCTTCCCTGGTCCCGGCCCATCGCCAGGGGGAACGAAGGACTTTTGATGCCATCCCTGAGCCGGCTTGGTGGGATCCCGATATCGATATGCTCTGCCGGAATATACAGATGGAAGGACCTGGAGAGTGTGTTGACTACCCACCTCGGATATTGAACTTCTCTGATGAAACCATTTCCGAGTCACTTAATCACTTCGAGATTTAGTGCTTCGTACGGAAGTCCGAGTTGTCTTCTCTTCTGTTGAACTGGTTTCACTTTTGATCGATTCCCAACCGATGACAAGCATGTTTTGGGTCTATTCCCACCATGTAGGAGTGGGTCCACGCGAAGACATCCAGGTTCGCCTTCAGGAAGGTGATCAACTCGGATTGAATCGGCTCTTGTAGCTCGTGCCCAATCTTGAGCTCCGTCTCCGGTCGGGCTTCATCCATTAAGATGGTATCAAGTTCTTCCACCAGCTCTGCTCGCTACCTTTCCTATCTAGAAAGAGAAGTCAGTCAAATCTAGATTAGGCCTTCACAAAAGGAATTCGAAATCGATCGCCCTTCAAAGGGATGCATACTTAGGTTGATTAGGTCGGACTCGCTTTCCGTAAAGGACTAGTCTTCCAGTCTAGTTGAGTTCATCAATCACATTCACAAACTACCTTATTAGTCAAATTAGTAAAGGGTGGGTGTATACGAGTGAATATGGGCACGAGAGCTTATTAGATAGAGCTGCACTAGGCCTCGCCTTCTAGAGCTTCCATAGGGCTTGACTGAGCAGTTTGACGAGGGACCTCAAAGCGGGGCTTCAAGCCGATTCCTTTAAAGTCAGTCCCCTAGCTCTGCTAAAGCGGGGCAGGCGAAGGCTAGATTCTTTAGGTCTTTCTCGGGCATTGATGAATATCCGCTTCCGGCATTAGATCATAGTAGAAGTGGGTTCACATCCACTCACATCTGGTCAGGCCTAGCTAGTGAGGCGCTGTCATCTTTATCAAAAAGTGGTCGGGGGTAGCCTTGTCGATTGGGAAGGTGTGCCGTGTTTGGCCGCTTACCACTACTCAATCCCGAAATCTCTCAATGGAATTGGAAGATCACATAGTAGCTTTCGCCCAGGAGCCTATAGCCCGCGAGAAAAGGTCTCTACCATTTGGCGGAGACACTCCAGTGTGGACCAGGTCCGTATACGTATGGCGGTCCCGCGACGGCCGGGAGTTTCGTTAGTGAAGTTCTGACTGATTGAGAAAGAAGATGAAGGTCGAATGAGCATTTCTTGAATTCTTGACAGGAATTTTTAGATATTCAATTTTCGAATATAGATTTGTCAAGACCGGGAAAACAACTAGAATAAATCAAAATTAGTAGTTACTTTATCTTCTGTCTACTTGTTAAGGCCTATCCTTTGACTTATTTATGTTTCGAAAATTATTAATGTAGTTAGCCTAATGCTTTGAAAGCTCTAGTAAAGGCATATGTGGTTTTTTATGTAATGTAGTGCTTTATGTAGTAGTAATGAATAAAGATTTTGGATAAAGGTTTGTTCTCTACAGGCCTCTGATCCTTTCAATCCATATTCTTTTTTGGTTTGGAATGCTCACAATTCTACTTGAGCGGGTCACTACCAGCAAAAACATCTCTGAACAAGATTAGAGCACCATGCCAAATGTGTCCGAATAAGAAAAGCAAATTCAGTATGTCCAAAAGTCAACCACTGCTACGAAAAACACCATCGGATTTCAAAGTAGCACGATCTAATTCGCTTAACCCAATTGAGCACGTCTAGCATCTTTTTTCACAGTAGCAGGATCGCTATAACTCACTCCATTGAGTTCGCCGCCGTAGAACTCAACAGTTACACCTACTTGTTCAACACTAGACTTCGATTCTGCCCTTCTAAAAAAAAAGGATCCGAAGGTTTTGAAAATCCCAAGGAAAGGAACATCGGCTCTAACCAATGATTGCCAGTTCCTAAGCTCCGGCCTAAAGACAACTGCCCTCTCAACCCACTCGTACGGCTCGTTCACAACTCTCAGGTCCCAATTTACACCCGATTTCTGATAGAATGGCTGGTCTGCTCCGCTGTCAAAGCCGGCATTTATGGAACTGTTGCCACCAAGAATGTGTCCTCTGGCGTTGGGGACCCCATCCTCGGCTTGGGCATGGGAGTCAAATGTATCAACCTCAGTGAGTGTGGCCAAGAATCTGTCTTAGGTCATCAAATTGGGGTTGCCATAGGGAACGCCACCTCGTTCAAGCACAAGAACTCGATAGGACTGTGACAAGGTGGCGGCCAACGGACAACCGGCAGTGCCACCTCCTACAATTATATAGTAATAGTCATCCTCCGATGGACAGTTTTTGGCGTTGAACACAAACGCTAAGCCCCTTGGATCTGGTGCAGAAATTCAACACAAATGATTAGCTTATATTTGAAAAACTGAAGCGACAAGAAACGAGAATTTATATGTTCTAATGAATGTCGTTTAGGTCTAACTGTATTAAACTCATGTTAAGTGGAAAATGGAAATTTATTGATTTTGCATTTAGCAACCAAACGGCTTGAATTTATTTAAGCGCTTAACTCTTAGCTCTCAGACTGAATAAGGCATCTACGGATAGCTTTCTTAGTAAAGGTCTTGCCTATATATCACCTTTTAGAAAAGAAAGAGAAGAACAGTGAAAATCAGGCCGCTATTCCTCTTTTTGGACCATTAATGATCTGACTGCTTTTCGCCAGCTCAATAGGAAAACTGTCTTTCATCAGTTGTATACGCGCCTTTCAAGGCTGAGACTTCTAGTGAATTAGGAGTTACTTTAGTTCAAGATGTATGGCACGCATCCGCCATTCTCTAGCTCTCGAGCTAAGATCTCTATCCGGGCGGAGGTCTGATTGGATGAATAATTTGGCCTATCGGTATCGGCCTAGAAAACAGCGCTCCCCTTATTCGCCGAATGAGGAGCTGCCTCGGGCAAGCCGTGAAAGAAAGAACGTTGGTCAAGATCTCGCGACACCCTTAGCTCTAATAAAGAAGTACCTTAGTGGTGCCTTCACCCTTAACGTTTGATAGGGTCATTGGTCCAAAGTGGCTGTCCTACCATCAAGTACAAGAGTTCCTGTACAGTTGAAGTGGAAGGAGAGGGCTGCTAAAAGGAAAGAGCGTACCCGCCTACCTAACTCCTATCCTCTGGATGGACATAGGATCCTGTCTCAACCACACCGCCCAATTGGCTTTTGTGTACGAGTAACAGCCGGTGGAATCGAGAAGCCTTCTCTTTCCTAAGCCGATAGATTCCCTTTGTCTTCCTCCATCTTCCTTTTAGCAGAGGAAGAACAAAAGTGGCCACCGAGAGAGTCTATATAGAAGAAGACAGATTCTTGCATATCACTTCTTGCTGATGAAGTAACCGGAGTGTCAGTCTCGGGGCATGCTCCTCAGGTTCAGCCGGTGCTGCTCACGAACGAGCTAATCGAGGGTTGCTAAACTCAAGTAAGGTTGACAGGATACGAAAGAGAATATCCCACGTGCTATAAGAGATTCTGACCCATCAACAGAAGGTCCTCGGAACAGAGGAGTTCAATTTGCTTCTTAATAATAATAATAATAGGTCTTGCAGATCCTATGGGCGAGGTTTCAACGATGCGAGAGCGGGACACTCTTTATCTATATCTATATAAGAGAATTCACCTTGGAGATTGGGTGAGTGCCACAGCTGTCTTTTTTTATTACGTATTACGACAAAAGGACATCCTAAAATCAATGGATGACATTCAGAGAATAGCCCTTCTGCATTGGCAATGGCCCAAGCCGGTTGATGGAAAAGTCTCATACATTGGAGTAGAAAAGAACGTAGTTGACTCATCTACTGGGTTCGACAGTCCTGGCCGATCAACCAAAAGGGAAAAAGGAAGTGAAGTCAGAAGGGTCTTCGCAAAGTGCTCTATGAAGCACTGCAGGTAGCGCGTCTTCTCTGTCTCGACGGACGGTAGTCAGGTTGGTAGATGTGCCCCACCCAAAGAACAAAGGGTAAAGGCAAAAAGCGAATCGGGAAAAGGAAGCGGTAGGACTCGCTTTCTATAGGCGGGCTTGCCGACATGGAATGGGCTGTTGCGTCTAACAGAGGTTCCTCAATGCCTCTAAGGCTTGCAGTTGATCTATCTTCTTATGCTGGAGGGGGCCACTCAGCTGCCACAGTGTCAGCCTTTGGTTATAAGTAGGCTTTCCTTATTTGATTATAAAAAGACTGCTTATTATATCGGAAAGCTTGACCAGATAGGAAGGGCTCTATTACGCGATTTTGGGGATCGGCTTGAGCCGGACCTTGTCTTCAGTAAGATGAGTCTAGAGGCGATGAATAACCCGCCCGAGCAGGCCTTGATGTCACTTCCTCCCCGTTAAAAAAAGACCCCTATACATATAGGCAACCTTATAGAGATAGATAAAAAGTAGGTGCCGGCCAATTCTTCCTTCTATTAAGAGATTTCTAGCCGAACTTTGGACCGGTGTCAACATTTCTCACCAGGGGAGATGGCAAAACTTCCATTCAAGATGGAGTTGATGATCTAATAGACCTCGTGCTCTCTTTTATCGGCATATAAGTCTAAATAAGTACAAAATGGATCGCTTGAAATGGGCTCTTCAGAATGAACCTTTTAAGGAGAGTTTGGAGGTACAGAAGTCGGAAAAGAAGAAGCTGGCGCAGTGGATGGATTTCGATTTTCTCTGGTCTCTGATAGAAGGGAGGGCCCAGTTGAGTATAAAGAACAACGTTGGCTCGGGGCGCCTGACGTACCCCATTACAGGGTCTCCAAATGCTTACAATACCACTGCTACAACCGCTGCTGCTCCTTCGTTGAACGAAACTGCTACGGTGAATGCCGCTGTTCCAGCCGTGAAACATGAAGACCGCTACTATTATCACTCCTCAGGGATAGAACTATTGCAGAAGAGACTTGATCAAATCGAGGGTGAGTTTGCTGAGTTCGAACGCCAAGTGTGCTGGCGCGAAGAGCGGGGCATGCCAACAGAGCCAGTCATAGAACGGATCCTGGATCTCGAGAAGGAAAAAGAAAAGCTCATCCAGCAAGTGAGAAGAGAGGAAGAGCGCTTGAGAAGGGAGGAGTTGCTAAACGAAGATGCTTCGAACCAAGCTCGGTGGGAGCCTACGGTTGGGAATGATAGTTGGAGTCAGTACGATCGTAAAGGTGCTGCTGAGACGGCTGGATAATTGGATTACGACGGCCCAGCCTACCATACGAGAAATGAGAGGGCTCCAGTTGATGGATCTCCGTCCCCTTGGGATGAGACTAATGGAGTACAATCGTACGAATAACCTGAGTTTAGCAGATGAAGATGAGTTCGCGCGTCAGTGGAGAGAGGTCTCAACGAGCCTACCCCAACTCTAGGATTCCATTTAGGATTGGTCCTTCGCTGGCAGAGCGCACATCCCTCGCTCGATCATCCCTGCTATCTATGAAAGACAAGCTTGAGTCTAAGGCTGACTTACTTGTAACCGCACCGCCTACTCGTACTCTTTGAGTTCCGACTTGCCCTGAACCCGTAAGAGCTTTTCCGGAAAGAAAGAAAAGAGAAGTAGGCTCGTTGAGACCTCTTTCTAAGAGGATTCTGCTAAGCTTCAAAAGGTAGAGATTCATCTTTCAAATGGCCTGTGGTTTTTCCTGTGGGACTTGAGGAAGTTCTTAGGGTTTGAGGGATGAATTGGACAATGCAAATGCCTTTTTGTTCAAATGGGATTGATGCCCAGAAGAAAGAAAGGATTTTCACTCTTGCTATTATGGAATTCTTCGGGACTCAGATCAGTAAGCAGAACTGGAACATCTATACCTGGAGCGTCCACCAAAGCCCTAACCTTATATACGAAATAAGAAGGAAAGACAGCCCAGAACCGGTCAGCCACTCAACTCTTTCCAAAGAAGGCACATCAGCAGACAGTCTGCCATCTCATAGTAGGGCTTACAGGGCATAAGAGTCAGCGACTAGAGCTAGGAGCTAAGCCTTCCCTCTGGCCTTTCCCCTATAGGTCCTTCTTCCAGTCTGACATTTGTCCTAGTTAGGGGGTAAGAATTGTGAGCCTTAGCACCATAGTCAGAGTCCCTAGCTGAAGAGAGGAGTCAAAATGTTAAACCAGTGGTTCCGGTATTAATTAAAGCCGAGTGACGACCGCCTTGAGCCTGCTGATTGGACTGCTTCAAGAAGCCGCACAAAAGCCGCTTTGGAATTGAGCTCTTCCGCTTCGTGTCGTCTATCTCTTCAAAAGCACTTTCCCACCATACCATGAAGGCATTAGGAAAGCTCATCTGAGACCCCTAAAGGGGCTTTTGCCTCTTGAAAGAATGAATTTTCCCTATTCCTTTCATTCCACCGGAACCTTCAACCTATGGGCTTCTAGTTGTTCTCATCAAATGTGATCCCCTGCTCCCTTTCTAAGCCCGCTTCCGCAGAACTCTTGGGACTAAGATTCCGTACCAAGTACAGTCGGATTAGCATACATAGGTATGGATGTAGCTTTACCGAGATAGGTAGAGGAAGAGGAGGCAAGAACGGAGTGAACAAAATAGCTTGACTGCCGGAGTGATGATCTTTACATTTTCATTTGTGAGATCAGATTAGATCAGATGATGGGTCCAGAAGAGGGGCAAGCGGGAAGCTCTGAACATCTTGGCAGCTAAAGATCTCTCTTTTCCTAAAGCTGCTACTAAGCGACCCTATAGACCCGAAGCTACCTAAGCTAAGACCGGCATTCTCTTACGAAACAGAAAGAGTTTCTTCTCGGCATCCAGATGTGAAAGCAGAAAGGCTTATATAACAGGAAAAAGGACTGACCGCTACTACGCGTAATCATTCTCAGATCGAGAAGGTAAAGATAAGCGCATTAGCCACGCGAAAGCTTGAGTTGGATTCAAAGCTAAGAGTATAAGAGTGATTGATGTCATACCAGCAGCCCTTCTTCCTTCAAAAGCCTTCAAACAGGTTCCCTTACGCCTGCTTCCTGAAAAGCAAAGAGCGAATTCGATAACAGGATTCTTCGCAAAAAGTGAGCCTTTTCTTAGCTCTCAAGCGAAGAAAAGAATGGAAATCATTCATTGCTTGAGTTCCCGTTCTTGGTGCAATAAAAGCTGTGAGGGCTCTTTCTTTAGACCTCCCCGAGAATCTCTTATCGTTAGCCCAGCCCAGATAAAGAAAGAAAGAAATTGTCCGAGTAAGAAGCATACTACCTTTGTGCCCTAACCCTAAGCTTTTCACCTAGCCTGCCCGATCGAAAGGTCGTATCGATATTCTTGATTCCTATATCTCAGTCTTTCGGTTGGTATTCCCCCGTATTTCACGAATAAAGCGCTTCAAAGCCCGGGAAAAGGGGTTTTTCTGGATCGACACTCTAACTCGACTAGAAAAGAAAGATGGCGCATTGTGTGGCTTCCTTATTTGCTAATCCGATTCACTCGGGTTCGGGTCACTGAAGACAAAGGAAATCGAGGTTGGTCCGGCACAGCTTGAAGTGATGTTTCTTATTAAGAATCTGATCTTGGACAAAGGCGCGGCTTTCTGCAAAGTACGATTTGAAAACGCTAGCTATATGCTTACCACATGCGTCAAGAACTCCGTTTTCGGGGTAGCGATTCGTACTACCTGCACTGGACTCTCCTACCGATACCTGAGCTCTACTTATTCCCTTTTTTGGGCTAAGGGTTCCTCTCAAACGGCGAGGCCTTAAGATAATAGCTGATACCTACATATGCAATTGTTGATGTTGAAACCTACGAAAAAAGGTGCTCCTTCTAGCGCTCCCCGGTCTCCTTTCTCATAGGTGCTTCTAGCGCCCACCATTAATTACTCTTACTCGGCACATCTCCTCCAATTTTCGATAGGATCCAACCAGTTACTATATAATTCATTTATAGTCTAATGATGAGTTCCGGGAACTACTATGTTTGTTTGCAAAGAATACTTTCGGTCTATCTCGCTAGCAGTAATATCCCAATGCCCGAGACAGGGAACCAATAAGAAGCATTTCACGCCCTATGATTGAAGGAAAGGTCTAGTACTTTCTTGCGAACGTAGTCCCGATGCGGGATATTACACCTGAGAAGATAATAAGCAGTGAAGCTAATGCCGCTAGTGGCAACGTCGAAAGAGCTGCCGATATACTTTTCTGTGCTTTAGTCGACGAATAAGATGTGACAGTAACAAAGTAATACATTAGGTCAAAGTAGGCTATGACGGTATGTCCGTCTATAAGTCTAACCAATCGAAAAGAAGCGAAACGCCCTAGGTTAGCATTCCATCCTTCCAAGCTTTTTGATTCTTTCCTATCTCTCTTTTCTGGATTCTTCTTCTTTTGGGGTCACAGCCAATTCAATTATGCGACAGAGAGGCTGCAGCGGATATTGCGATAACCGATATCGCATAAGAGGTTGTCGTGAAAGATTTGTCAACTTTTAAATAAACCACTGCTCTTCTCAGCGTAGAAAATCCTAACTAGACTAGATTCGGCAAATTGACATATGGTTTAGTCTACTTTCGATTCCACGCAATGACATTTGAGGAATCCAGGACGAGATGCTGCTACCTTGACTTCTACTAGTTGTTATGTCCTTGCTTTCTCTGCTTGATCAACTGAATCCAGACCTGACGTAATTGGATCCAAGCGAAGTGATGGCTCTCGACCTGGAAGGGATCCTGCGCGGCTGCCACCTTTACTTATTCTTATGCTGTCCATCTCTACCACAGGCTCTGCAAGACCTATACCCTCGCTACTTGCCTTTCCATTCAAAAGTTCAAATGCAAGTGCTACTTATGTCTCTGTGTCCTTTTCCCTTGCGGGTATCAATCTCGAACTAAAAGAGAAAGAGCAAGCCTGAATAGGTCGACCAGAAGTTGTTAAGTTCTTCTCTTCGAGCTCGGGTGAGTTTTCAAAAAGTGAAGGCGGTCGGTTCGTCAGACCCATGACTCCCTTAAAGAGCTGCTTCTTCTAGACCACTATTATATTAGACTATACTAGTCCTTCTATCCACTTGATCCTTTCTTACTGCTCTATGGCTAACTCGCCTTCTAATAAAAAAGAAAACGACCTTTCTGGTACGCATCTCCAGGTTGACTGCACTAATAAGGAGGCTGACTGGGTTGTGCCGGCCCCCGTATCCTTTCCAAAGACATACTGAGGGCGTGACAGCGGAACAAAGCAAGAAAGGGGACTGTTGAAGAGGCTCGTTGAGACCTTAGGTTGGACTCTGTTGAGTGAATGCAGTCGTTAAGCCGACAATGCGGACAGAAAAGGTAGCTTGCTTCCGAGCCACTTAAACAGAACCTCTAATGTTGTCTAAGTGCCTTTCTCGTGTGGGCTGACCACTATACCTACCAGGGAAAGCAGAAGGCATGAAAGAGTTAGGGAATCAGGGACTGGCTCGCAATACCTTAGAACTGAACACTTTTCCTCGGGGAAGGCCGGGAAAATCAAATCCAACTTCAACTTACATAGATAGAATTGGATGCGCTCGCCTAAAAAGGAGTTTCAAATAGTCAGGCTTTATCACAGGTTTGCTAATTGTATGGATTGTTTGAACTTACTTCTAGCGCTAGCTCTATCATCCTTATATATCCATCACTCTATTCCTTTCCTGCGCGATATTGCAATGGCAAGCAAACCTCATTCCTCTTTCGGGTATAGTATAGGCTTTCCCGGATTTGACAGATTGTCTACTGCCCGAGAAAAGCTATCTAAGGCTTCGCTCCTTGGTTTGGTACTGTCCCTGCTGAGAAAGATCCGGATTTCCCAGAGAGTGCTTTTCCGGTGCTGGTCTTGATTGCTTGAATTTCTTTTGTTAAAAAATAACAAAGAAAGTGGGTAGCAGATGTGGTGTAGTAAAAGGGGTTTCGAAGCTTTCGAACCCTGTGAGGCGCTTGAAAAGCCCAATTGAGTCGGTGTGTTAAGTATAGACTTTCCACATAACATAAATAGGGCTTTTTAGCCATTCGACGTTTTGTCTCTTTTTTTCCAATGCTGCCAGCAATATAATATAAACGCTAAGCCCCTGCTTGATAAAGCAAAACGAAAATGCGGCGATCGATCGCATGGCTTCGATTGGTTTCGGTCTAATCAATGAATGTATAGGGGTCCACCTAATCTTTCCGCAGGTACAGTCTAGACGACCACATTCCTGTTGGGCTAACTCGCCCAATCAATCCAATGGCTTCGCCCGTTCCAGTCCCGTTAGAGAGATCCAAAACTGGATATTCGGAGCCTATAGATAGATCGATCCCGCGTCTATTCGTTCTCTGACCAGTTCCATATACAGGTCTTTCAGAGCCACCAATAGCAAAACAACTGGCGGTCGAATCCAATGCCAGTCCCAGCAGTTTACTCCATTGACCGAGTATAGGCGCCATTCCACCCATCATTTTTGTACATGGTTAGTGGATAGAACGGGGGCCGGAGCTTGCTCCTTCGTACTAGTGTAGTGGCTTAGCACTTCGCACTAAGGTAACCGCGCTAAAGTAGCGAATAAACCTTCCCCGGTGGACGAGGCTTAGTTGTCACAAGAAAAGTGACACCCTCTACGGGGATCACGAGCATCCTAGATCTTCGTAATCGACCGATAAACCAAAAGCGCTGCAGCGGCTAGGCATGAAGTTAGCCGATCAGTCTTTACAAATATCATTAGCTCGGGACCACCTCCCTTCGCTTCGCTTCAGAGTCTTAGGCGCAGCTCTTCTAGTCAGAGAAGAGTCTAGTTGCGAACCTGTGCACTCCTATCCTCTTCAAGTCAAGCTTCTATCACGAATGGGAATCGTGTGATTCTTTCTATCCATTTCTCGCTCTTATGGAGTTCTATTCCCTAGGTTATGCAGTTATCTTCCCTGGCCTGACAGTAGTCAAGGGAAAATAACTTGAGCTTTTTCGCCTTTCCGGAGCGCACTAACGGGAAAACCTGAGATAACGACGTCTACTTCTTAGCTGCCTTGTAGCGGACAAATCATTGATTATAGCAAGCTTCTTTTCTGTCCACAAGACTAATTGGCTCCATCTCAATTACATCTCTCACACTCTCAGCTGTCGGGAAAGCAAGAGATAGACTTGCTCACTAGCGCGCCTCCTTAAGAGCTCTTAGAAGTTTCACTATTCAAATCAAAGCATTGCCCACTGGGGAGGGGGATCCAGGAAGCAAAAGAAAGGTAATTCATCATCAACCAAGGGTGGATTGAAAAGGAAGATTTGAGCCTCCTCGGTTTAACTGCCTACGCCCGGTCCGGTAGAGGGGTTCGAAGGCAGAAGAACGTATCAGCCTGCACAAAAGGAACTTCTCTTCCCCCCATGCCAATGTTCTCTTTAGGTCGTATTCCCATCTCTCTTTCCGGACAGACCTTTTGCCATTCCTTTCTTGGTACCATGTATTCGAACATGAAGAACAAAATCCTCACATGTACACGTAAGGATTGAAAACCTTGCATTAGCAACAGGAGCAGCAAAAGAGTGAGCCTGGTCGTTATAAGTAGATATAAATAGACATGATTTTAGTCGGAAAGAACCCTCAGGCCGAAACTACAGGCCTTTTGGGTTGATCTGACCTCTTCTATTCTTTTAGAAATCGATCCTGTCGTCAAAACAGCGTATTTGTCGATTTCAAGTGGATTTTGACTTATTTCAGTCCCCAGGTTGGTCGTTTAGTCAATACTCGTTTTGGGTGTAGATGCTTTCCCCCGTTGTTCGGAAACAAGTGAAAAGGGCGGTTGAGAAAGAAGAAGTATTGAAACCCTGGGACTCTGTCCGCTTCCGTCGAATGGCTGCTCACCCTTATTCTGGGTGGATCTTGCAACGATACCCTTAGCCCAGTCTTGAGAGCCCCGGTGATAGAGATTTTTGCATTTCACCAGGTCAATTTATTTAATCAGGCTATAAGCAAACCATTGAGAACCCTATAGCCGCTGCTTCCATAAAAGCTCATCTGATGACTTCCCTTTTCGTTTGATTCCACAACGGATTCACTATCTTCTGAATCGGACAGAAGACACTCTAACGAGAAGGAAGGAGGCATTCTGGCATCTGCTTTCAATACTTGCTATTAAACATTGTCTCTTTCCTATCGCCCTGACAACTAACGTATTAGCTTTATCGTAATACGATACGTTGTCAAGAGTCGATTCAAAAAGAGGAATCATAGCTTCTCCCTCTGGTCACTTCGCTACTTTGAGAACAGCGAGAGCAGAATCCGAATCAGACTTTAAGATAGATGTAACTAACTTGCTTTCCTTCCTTACCTTCGGTTCGTAATAGCTGTTGTGGTTTCATGAACTCCTTCGGACCCTTGCTTCTTTCATTTACAAAACAAAGGGCTTATCCGAAAGTCCAGTCTCTGATTTTGTATCGATTTAGTAGTCAGTGAAGAAGACTTATATCTTTATACAGAGAGATCCAAAACATATCTTGTACAGCATATATCCATACTGATCGATATACGGCTATCAAAATCTCTTTTATGCTAGTACATTACGCTATTGTAGGTCAATTCAATGGGGAATCGGAGGATGGATGAAAGGCCAAGTCAGACCCCGAGGATAAGGTATCAATCAGAAGAGGAAAGTAGATCAGCCAACTACCTATTAGTTTGTTAGCAAAAACATCGTGATCAGGACGAATTGAGGAAACAACAACGTATAGAAAGCCAAGGGCCCTTCCCTACAATTCAAATTATAGATCTATCAACCTAAAGAGGAAGCGAAGCTCCAATCACAATGTCCAGCTAGAAGAAGAAGGGGAAAAAAAGACTCAATCGTGACGCCTTTCTGAATCAATATTTCAAAGAAAGAAGTTGTTTCATTTACTTTGATTATTGTGTGTGGAGAGTAAAAAAGTTCCATTTCAAAGCCCCGAGGCTATATGCTCTGGTCAATGACCAAAAGCTTCGTTCTCCTGAGACTGATCCGCTTTGAGAAGTTGAGCTACCCTAGAGAATTGGCGCGCACCACCACAGCATTCAGCTGCTTCATCAATCTCAGTTGGAGTGACTATACTCAAGAATGTGGATTGATCCACTGTCTGAGCCTGTCAAGGCTAAAGAACGAGATGGACCAACCGCTCTTTCATCTCCTACATCTATGAACAGAAGGTCTGATTCTTGGGTAGCCCGACCTGGCACCATCACCGGAAGGAGCTCATGGGGTCTTTGAAGACCGGCATCAGCCGTCTGCAAGGACAAGGAAGACAGTGTCAAAGACAGCTCCGTCCACATCCCTCCATCTTTCCTGTACAGCGCCTCTTTCGAGAAGAGGCATGCTGCAAGACAGACTTAATAGTCGTAGGGCAGGAGCGGAGAAAAAGCATAGCTGTAGCTAAGGTTGCAGTCTCGGTCAAGCAGTCACATTCAATCAAAGAAGGAAAGCAAGCAAGGCTCTGACAGAGGGGAGCTGAAGAAGCAGCTGATATCCGAGATCAGAGTTGGCTGGCTAACCCTTCCTGACAAGGATCTCCATCTCAGTCTCAGTGAACAAGGGTGAAGCTGTGAGACATGAGTACGATCGTAGTAGGTGCTGTTGTACTGACACTGATTGAGTAGTAGAATAAAGAAAGAAAGTAGCCCGGGGAAGAATCTTTGATAGAATCATTTGACTTTGTCATACCAAGCGGTCTACGAATCGACTAAGCCAAACTAGTCCCCGTCTTCATCGAATGTCTCTCTGACTTCTTGAAGTAGGGTCTTGGCTCTTGTACTGATTGAGTCCACTGTGGTATCTAGATTCTTGATTCAATCTATCAAGAGCCTCTCACCGAGAGCCCAATGACGACATAAATGAAATGTGAATGAGTCTACTTCCCATCGAATGATGAATCCCTTTCTTTGAACCTTGAAAGTGAACCTGGTCCTTTCTGGTTATCTTTATCGATAGGATGAAGAAACCTTGCTTGATTAGCAGCAGGTTGAGTTAGTCAGGTCCAATCTTTCATTCCGGGGATCTTTTATAAATAGATAATGGGAGTGCGCATCTGTCGCCACAGCAAATCATCTCCAAAAAGAGCATAGGGCAGGTCGTGTGCGGGCATTCCAGCATAAAGAAAGGCTGGCAAACTTCAGTCAAGAAAAAGCCCCGTTTGGACGCGTCGATGGGTGATGGGCCCCAGAAAGCCTAACTGGCCGTCAAACGTCTTTCAGAGCCTTCATTGCTTCGACTTTTCCCTTTTTCTTGGTGTTACCCTCTTCTATCTTCTCTTCTAGGGGAGAGTCCTATTTATGCCCTACTTCCAGGGAGAGAAGTTCTCTCTTGACTGCTGGGTAGGGGCCGCGGGGAGACGCTTTATAGAGATGCTTGCTTGGGTTGTGAGCCCTTGACTCCCTCCCTAGGACTGAATAAGTTCTCCGAATAATGGGATTACATTACATAAGGATAAGCGGACCCTTCCCCGGGTTCTATTTTGCTTGCTCGTACAATTGAGATTTGAGCGTATTATCGGGTCACCAACCCTCTGTCTTTTTTCGACGAACCGCTCATCAGTGGCCAGCCGGAAGACCGGACTGGAAAGGAATTGTTTCAAGCATTTGGTATTGTATTGCCTTTTTCTGTTCAATAAGCCGCCTTTTGAGCTCATTTTTAGGATTTGTAAACAACGATCGCTATGTACTTAGCACATCCCATTTGTACTCTCCCACGGACCAGTCCAACCGTGAGAATAGGCCCTGCTGAGCCCCCCAATACGTACAGTAGATTAGTAGGTTGAAGATGATCCAGAAATCTCATAAGTAAGGATCGGTCTCTTTGGGCCTGGCCCATGTATATTCATAAAGAACGGATCAATTTCCGGGAGCAAGGGGTCAACCTAGGATCAAGACTCCAGGGGCGAATAGATATAGTGTGACAACCGGTCCTCGCGCGTCTTACCCTTCAAGAGGTCCTCAACTAGCATTTGTGTTTACGGACACTTTCAGGCCTTCCCAAAGCGTAATGCCAAAGCCAAGCTGACTTCATTGCTTCGGTGGACTTTCCCGATAAGGCAGGTTAATGAATCCCAATGGTAGAAGTAGGAAGTAGAATGTAAAGTCAAGCTTTCTCGAGTCACCCTAACGTAACGGCTAACTGAACTTGGCTTACTTCTTACTGAATGCCGTACTTCGAGTTATCCCCTTCCTTCTTCAACTCACGCTTTATTGCTGGATCGGGATAGTTATAGGACCTGGAACTGCGACTGGTAATTGGATTGTCTTTCCTAGGGGCAGGAGCGGTAGTTGAAGGAATGTTGCTTTGGCTTGATTGCTTTCAGTCTAGCCTAGCTAGGCTGGGGAGTCTATTAGTCCGAGTTAAGCCGAGAAGTAATAGTTTTGAATTGAAGTCAGGGCGGAATGGAGAAAACTTAGTAGCGGGTCTCTCAGGTTAGAAAAAGGAAGAACCGAAAGAAGATCTCTAGTTGAGCCTTGACTCCCACCAAGACCGGATTCATTCACAAGCTACATCCCTTGCTTCTTCTCGCTACGTGGGGAAGATAATTAGGGCATCAATCCCGTCTTCCCGCACGCAATCGCCATCGGACCAAGCGCGGAAGAAAGAGTCTACTCAATTAGTGAATTTTCCTGCTCCGTCAGAGGTAGTAGAAAGCAAGAGTCAGGAACCGGGCTTGATTGTAATAGGCTCAGAAATAGTAGTAGATCGTCCAATGACTACTGCTACCTTCCCTGAAAGGATAGTGATGAGAGACCCTGTTCTTGCCTAAAGAGATGCGAATGCGGAGTCAAAGGGTGTGGTTCCAAAGCATAGCTGACAGAGGAGCAACCCATAGATAGGTTTATCCAATAGCTTTAGAGGGCGGTCCCCTCTTATAATTATAATAATAGTAGAGAATTTGGGCCATGCTATCGATTCTTCCTTCTTTTTTAGTAACAAAATGAACCAGTAATCGACCTGAACAACAAAAAGAAAACAGAAAACCCAACCAAGTCCTAACTACATACCTAAAAAAGGGCCATACGTATTAATAATGTCAATAAAGTCACTACTGTCTGTGCCATGACTAATGAGATCTAAATAGATTTGGTTTAGTCCGAGAATTTGTTCTTGCAAAGACTCGTCTATAATAAAGAAATTTTCTACTATGTGTTTGAAATCTAGTTCTTCAGGTAATTGTAGATTTCCATTTGTATAACTAGAATCTGTCCAAAGCACCTCTAGTTTTGATTGGGTTTTTTGTTTTCATTTTTCTAGATCCAATTCGTGCAAATGTTTGAAAAGAGTATTTCGTTCCATAACCTGACCAGCCTTAACGGCACCAAAAATAGCTATCGAAAGAATGAGTGCGATCCCAAGTGTAGTGATGTTATCCGAAACAAATAGAAATAGATCCATGTTTGTTTTTTCATTTTTCTTTATGTTCCGCTTCTTGCTCTAAAAATGCAATAAAGACTTTTTGGAAATCGCCGGTGGTTTTTTCCACCAAGAAAGGCAGGGGAGTCTTTGGACATTGCTTGAGATAAGTCAAGACTGACTATCTCTATATACGCAATATTTTGAAAGGCGAAGAGTTAGTACTTTTTCCTTCTCGTAGTTCTACTTGTTAATTAAAAAGAGCGTATAAAAAAGGCTCTGACAAGACCTCATTCGATTTCTTAATCGATAAGCAGCCCGTAAGTAATATGAAATCGTCTTTTGCTGGTGAACTCCTTTTTTTGAAGTGTAAGATCGAGCGGAGAAAGCGGAATAAAAGAAGAAAGCGAATTCCGGGATCTGGATGCGGGTCAGAAGTTTGTCAACTCAAGCAAAGCAAAGGGCGCATTGCGCACAAAACACAAAATAAGGTGAACGGTACTTTGAACACCCTGACTTATCCATTCTAAAGTGAGAGGTCGAATCGTGGGTCTTCTTTATATACGCCGTGGGTTGACACCGACCTAAGAAATAGATCTTGTTTACGTTTAGCTGCTCTGTTGTAAAGAAAATGTGTCTGTATATTGACTTTCTTTTAGACTAGCCGTGATCCACTAGCTCTTGCTTATGTCCCCCTATACTCTAGTTGCAGCTTTCAACCAGACAACATTCTAAAAAGAGTGATTAGACCTCCGGATCCTACTCCTGTGCTCAGTCTTTTTCTCAATGACTGCTATATTGCTAAAAAGTGACTCTATATAATGCTAATTGATGCCTTAAGCATAAGGATCCTCTCTCTTGAAAAGCCAAAGCGTCGGTTAGTCTAACCTGACTGACTTGCCCTGAAGAGATTCACTTCAAGTAAGGGAAGTGTGGAATTAAGACATCTTGCCCCCCGAGGGCCCGAAGGAGGCTAAGATATTTCAGCTTGAATAAGAAGTTCCAAATCTTAGTTAGTGGGATATTACTATTGCTTAGTACTATACTCAACTTAAGACCATATGGTCAGAGATCTTTTTATATCAACCAGTTCCTTCCTACATTTGTGATTCTTCCAATGCCCAAGGAAAACAAACAGAGGTTATGCAAAAGTGCACTTCTCCTTTTTCACGTAGAGCTGGTTTTCCCTCAATGTAGAGGCCTTATGAGGGTTTAGAGACTAAAGACGATAGCGGCCAGGCCATTACAAGAAGAAGGTGTTCAAACATGAGCGAACTCTTCTTTGTCTTTTGAGCCCTCCATGCGCCATTCGTTAGCGAGACTTCCCAGGCCGGCTTTTCTGATTGATGGCTAGGATCTCTCATTCGATGAAGAAGGGTGCAGAATGCCAGGGTCATCTTTGAGGATCGGTTCTAGCGATTCTTCCATAGGGCAAAATGCAGAGAAATTATTCAATCCAAAGGAAGTAGCTCTCGAAAGAAGCACCGGAAAAGGCCGCGGATCAGTTCTCCAGAAAGATTTTATGTAACAAAGCGAGAAATGGCGCCTTTCCTTGACTCAGAGGTTCAGAAGGCCATCCGGTAATGACCTAGGAAGCTAGGTTCGTACGCTTATTAAAGAGAAGATAGTGCAACTGGATTGGAGGATTCACTACGTGAAGAGTGGACAATCTGTCACAAGTGAAATGTGAAAGAGAAAGAAGGTTGACTGTCTTGGAGATAGACCTTTGCCTTAGGAACGAGAGAATAGGATATCTTCTTCCATCCCGACCGGACCAACATCTCCTGGGATCTATCCTACTTCGTACAAGGGAAGGGCAGCATAGCATTAGCTTCACTGTCTCAGCAGCACCGGCTTGAGAATGATCTTATTTCTTTCCCGGACCAACCGAAAACAAGATCCCCTCATCTGCTTCATCTGTGTCGGCTTCAAAAGACAGACTCAATATCGTCCGCTTTAATAGTGGCAGGAACGGAGTTGAATCGAATATAGAAGTGCGATTGGGGTAGAACATCCAGTGAATCGTAGAGGGGCATGACTACACCTTTAAAGGAAAGGAAAGCTGACAAGCCAACTAGCTCTTTGAACCATTTATCGGTAGGCTCTCTTTGCGCTTCAGAGGCAGAAGAGGCAAAAGCAAGTATATTTCCCCCTCGGGTCTTTCAGAGCCTCTGGGTACTTCTTTCATAGTCTCGTCTCCGCATAGCATGGATGACGATTTCACACAAGGCATATATTGAATGGCTTACGTACGTGGATCGCTCTTTCTATCCTTTCTCTCGTATCTCGTGGCTTTCTCGACGAAATCTCTTAAGAGAAGAGAGATCGTTTCACAGAGACAGGGGAAATTCTGAGATTAGAGTCATCGCTTGCCTTCCCTTTCGTTAGCTCACTCAATAACTCATCGGACTGCAAGACTGTCTTTCCGTTTCCGGTTTGCTTTATCGCGAGTGATTGCCTTCACCAAAGAATGACAATTGTTTAGCCCAAGTCTCCTATTCAAATATGAATAACCAGAAGGCCTGACAGGCTTTTCCGGGACAGAGTGTGTTTGCTCTTCCTTTCTTCCTCAACTGAGCCAATCAGCCAATCAAGTGACTAAAGTGTCAACGACTCTAATGACTATTAAAGCGAGCTCCGCTATTGAAGAGAAGAGAGGGGAAATGGCGTCATTCTATGATATATGATAATAGGAATGGTGAGATTGGCTCTGCCTGCTCTGACTAAAGCTCTATAGATCTCGCCGAAGCGCGAAATCCATCCTTTGATTGGTCTTTGGCTTCATCCCACGTCTTTCTGATAACTAGAAATATCAGCAACACCTGGAAGACAGTCTTTGGAAGCAGGCAAACGAGAAGGCAAAGGAGGTCCGACTGTCCAATTCACTGTCTTCTAACAGCTCTTTCGCAGCTCCCCTTCTCCACATACAAGCTAGTGATCACACTTCTACTGAGTCAACTAGAATCGGTACTCCGAGGTCTACTTCCTGCTCTAACTCTCCCCCCGTGATATCTATCAAACTCCCAACATTTCTTCCTTGAATTTAATAGAGCTGCTTCACTTCTAGCCGGCCTGAAGTCCTCTCCCCTCGAAAAAGTCATATTTTGATCCCCAACGACAAAGGAACCTACGGGCGGGGCATTTTCGGGGAGTAGCCCGCTTCCCATTAGTCAATAGGGACATTCCTCGCACATAATTAAGGGAGCCATTGAAAGGTGACTAAAACACCAGAAACGACGACTACCCGAGCTAATGATAGAGGCAAGAACACTTTCCGGCCAAGTCCCATTAATTGATCATAACGATATCGTGGAAATGCTGCACGGACCCATATATATAGGAACAGAAAGAGAATCACCTTGATACTAAACCAGATCGAGCCGTGGATCTTCTTGGAAATGGGAAGATCTAGGATAGGCGGCCAACCTCCTGGAGAGAGCGATGTGCATGGACCAGGTGAGTAGGGATGCAGCTCCGTGGACCGCTCGTCGGGCCTGATAGGTGGTGGTATCACACCCTTCTCAAAGAAACCGTACGTGACACTCTCGCGTCATACGGCTCCGTCCCGGAATCAGGACCTGACCTTTTCTTTGTTAGAAATCCTCAAACCAACCTTTCCATTCCTTTTGTTAACCACACCCACCCTACTTAGCCTTACCGGTCCACTGTCGGATCTCGGCCTTCAGGAAATTGTGATCTTCCCTTAACCTAGAAATAAACTCGCGTAGGATAGCTGGATTTATTTCATCATCTATTTCGAGTTCAATCATTAAATGATGGGCGGTTAGGTGGTGTTGTTGAATTGAATTTGGGAATAGCCTCGAAAGAGGCGCGTTGAAAGCTCTATCCGTTTCAACACGGACGCGCTCCTGTATTAAGGAGCGAATCTCCCCACGGAGCGCCGCCGCTGCAATCACATCCCGGTTATGGTTATTTTCGGGGGCTGGGCCCGCGGATGTACCTACTTCAGCAGGTGCCACATTAGAAGTCCCTGCTTGCTCCACACTTGGAATCGGTTGATTTACCGATGAGGTACTTCTACTACGCCCGGAACTGGCCGAATCTTCCAAATCAGAAGTATAGGTAAACAATTCCGAAGAGGCGTTGCCCGGGTTATCACAAAAATGAATCCATGACCCACCCCCCGGAACCTCCGTACCCCCTGATATGAGCGCAATGAAGACTACTCCAAATAGACCCCCCCATCCAAGCTGCCTAAATAGGCACTGGATAGATTTGCCGACCAGCATGGATTGAACCCTCTCTAAAACTAAAGTGCAATCCAGCCCTAAAATAAGAAAGAAGACAAAAACAGACAGCCCGACCACAGTGACAATTAGCGAAACGCGGACTATACATCTACGAACCCTGTGCGGGCTCATACTAAACAAAAATATAAGACCGAGTGAGATCAAAGAAAGTAGCGAACTGATCACTAAATAGATCAAAATAGGTTCAAATTCGGACATCACCAGAGCCCACTTACTTCTGTCGCTCCTTGTTTTGTTTACGGAGCGGTATACCGAAAAAAAGAAGACAAAACCCTGACCTTACAGCCATTCCAAAAACAAACCAATTTCCCCTAACTGTAGATTTCATAGGGGTTCCTGCCAAAATAGGATAAACTTGAGAAGGAGTCCCGGATGATTTAACACTTAACCAATCCCGAGATCGAGGATCCGTGCTTTCTTATTAAATTAGAGGTGGTGGTTTATTCTTGGTTCAATTCATCCGCTGAGTTTCGTTTTTCTTCTCTTATTCAATTTCTAGTTATCAAGACTTGGCTGAGGCAGAACCAGGAATAGCAATTTCGCTATCGCCAGCTAACTCGTTTAAAGAAAGGCGCATGGGTTGACTCTCTTTCTAAGAGCAGGGAAAGAACGAGCAAAGGAGCGAAGCCTTCATTCCATCCAGCCTCACGAACTTCTGACTGGGGCAGTACTATACTATAGGCATTTTCGAG